CGTAACACAGTATATAAGACTCGTGATTCAGGCAATCCAATCTGCCTTGTGTAAGGCGGAAGCCCCCAAAAAGGGTTTTCCAAAAATGGGTGATCAAAAGATTTCATTACTATGCCTATCTTGGTGGTCGTTACTTTTGGTGATCTTTCTTTTTGGCTGACTCCTCTTCTTGTTCTATTGATCAGAAGCATCCAGCAGCGCCACGCCGGTTTAGAATTCGATTCTAAGGGCTAAGGCGTCCCCCGCCCTTTTAGTTTAGCTTTCAATGTATCCCTGGATTTCACGCCAGATCTTACTTCGAGGGTTTCCGACACATTCAAAGACCGCCTTGAGATGATTGAATCTCTGTTTATTTGAGTCGAAGCGGTGCATGTCGGAGAAGTAGACGTTAATCCCTCTTCGATTCTTCCCCCGTTATGTTCAGGGTAAGGTTTCCCTCCAACTAGTTGGAAAGAGCAAAAATGGCGGCCACCTTTTCCTTTTGTTCGCAGATCGCGAAATGGCGATCTGTTGACTGCCACTCCTTGGACGAAAGGAGGTTTTGCCACTCATTTTGTTCAGCGTCTGCTGCAGCCCAAATGGCATCCTGCGAGACCTCCTCTTCTTCTTCTTCGTCTAGTCCCCTTCCTGAATAATTTCATATCGAGCGGATTAGCACACCCGATAGAGCCACTAAGTTGTTGAAGGATTCCGCCTGGAAACGGGATGGGATTCTATCAGCCGAACTCAAAGAAACTTCGAAGCTGGGCTGAAACCTTTTCCCCCTATGCCAGGTTGCCATCCTGAGGAGAAAGAGCGGCGTAGACAGAAAAGGAGTTTGTAAACCTCCCCTCCATCAACGGAACTAGAAACAAGAAAAAAATATGCAGTCTCGCATACAGTTAGAAAGAGTCTCGCTTTCAGCGCCTCGACTCAAGGTCCAATTTTGTTTTACCGGGTAGGTCAAACCGAGACGCGCGAGTTATCCCTACACTCTCAAACCGAACCCTTTTCCTAGCTGCTGTTTACCTAAGCATTCTCTAGAGAAATCGGAAGTAGGTTTTCAACGCCCAGAAGCTCGGGGACGGATGAAAGTCCCCTAAAAGTCCGATTGGCGAGGTCGGATGGTGATTCGCCCACCTGCCGGACCGCTTCCCCTTCAGGCGCGCTTCCATCTTGTTCTCCTGCTACGCGCACAGGACGTGGTACTGATTTCGTCAACAAAGATGCAAAACTAAAGACGACGGACCAACGACTCGACATCTCCGGCCGGGAAGAAAGAAAGATAGCGAAGGTTATCCGAGGTCCGAGCGTACCTCTACCTCTCGATCACGGGATCCTGAACCTGAGCAATCCCGGTGCCGCTTACCAGGAAAGTGCAGGACGGTCTTCCCTTTCAAAGGCGTATGTCCTTGTCGAAAAGAAAAGGGTGCCGAAAAGCACAAAAGACCAACTTTTTACATACGCCCACAAAAAAAGCTTATCATCTCGCTCACTTCTCGTTCTGTCCAAGCTTTTGATGTCTTTTTGTAAGTAGATTTCACCCGGGTTCCAATTGAGGATCGGAAGGGTCCCGTGGTTTAATATTGACTTCCAAGGATAGTATACACACAAAACAAATTTGAAAGAGTGAAAACTTCAAAAAACGTATCCCCCCTTCTCGTAGTTTTGACTTGACTTTAGCCTACCGGTGCCCGGCCCATAATATGAATATGAGCACCTTTGGGCGGAGCTTTCTCAATTCCAGCTAACTACTAGAAGAAAGAGATAGAAGCCAGGAAGATATCGACATAGACACTTTCCTTTATATAAGCTAATAACAATAAAATAAGGCTAAAAGAAATGAATTAATGAAATCTTTTTGATCTAGAACAAAAGAACAAGGATTTATACGACCGGCCCTAGATCTATCGTTAGGATTGGGATCTTTTGCAAACCAGCTCTCAAGCGTTGCCTCTATCCCAGCGAGCAAGTCCAGTGCTGTATGAACAAGCTAACCAACTAGCCTTTGGTTGTACTATAGGAGTCACCAAGTAAGTCAGGTTATGAATTCCATGCTCTAACGCTGGCTGACGCCTGTCAGTCTGGTTCTAGAGTCAGGAATTCAGCAAAGAGCGTTGTATGAGGCAACTATCTAATCCCTGGTCCAATAGAAGAAAGCAGATCACAGAGCTAGCTTTAGCCGAGAAAAGAAAAAAAGGCGAGTAAGGACGCAGAAAGAAAGGAGGTCACATTCGAATTGCTGTGCAAGTGACTGAATCCATTTCAGTCTAATTCGATCTACGAAGAAAAAATCACGCTCTGTAGGATTTGAACCTACGACATCGGGTTTTGGAGACCCGCGTTCTACCGAACTGAACTAAGAGCGCTTTCTTATCACAGTAGATACGACTGTAAAGAAAAAGGATTCTTTTTGTACCCCCACATCTTGCATGTATATAGTCAAAATATGTATATCCAATTTCTCTTGCCATTTTTTCTTATTAGTCAAGCGCTAGCGCCCCTATAGAGTCCGTTTTTC